TCTTTAACTATTCTAAAGATAGAATAGGTACATCTCCAGATACTTAGATGGATAAATTTGCATCATGATTTATACTATTCAATGAATATGTATGTCGACCCATATCAATTAATTTGTAGAATAGAGACTCATACAAATTTCTCATGTGCCAGGAACCAGATTTGAACTGGTGACACGAGGATTTTCAGTCCTCTGCTCTACCTGCTGAGCTATCCCGACCATTGATGACGCACCATCCTCATTTTAATAGAAGACTTGGGTGTATGTCAATTAAAAAGAAAAACGAAAGAAAAGGGGATTACAAAGTATTATCCATACCCCGGTGCAATTTCTTGGATCTTCAAAAAAAAAGGGGGGGGGGATTTTGTAAGTTTCAGTAAAATACGAATAATTAAATGAATGATTAATTATTCAAATTTAATATTAGGATTCCTTTCTCAAAGATGTTTATTTGTACTTTTTTCATATATATCACAAATCTTTTGAACGGAAAAAAATTTCCGTTCAGATCCAATTAGAATGAACGAGAAAAATAACGAATTTTGAACCGCCAACGAACTGAGAAGATAGGATAAATAATTAGGAAATCAAACGGGCCTTTTTGGGGATAGAGGGACTTGAACCCTCACGATTTTTAAAGTCGACGGATTTTCCTCTTACTATAAATTTCATTGTTGTCGATATTGACATGTAGAATGGGACTCTATCTTTATTCTCGTACGATTAATCAATTCTTCAAAAAATCTATCAGATTTTGATGGAGGAAATGATTTGATATCTTTTTTCAACTTAGAATTGATTCACAAGAATTCTTTTAATTTTCATGAAAATTAAAAGAAATACGAATTCGGGTTGTAATTAATCATTTGGAGATAGTATTTCAGTACGGATATACATTTCTTCTTCATCCTTTCTGGAGTTTCGATGGAAGGATTCCTTTACTAACGCAAAGTAGCCAACTCCATTTGTTAGAACAACTTCCATTGAGTCTCTGCACCTATCCTTTCCTTTTTTATTATCGCTTTCTGAACCCTTGTTTGTTTTCAGAAAAACGGATTTGGCTCAGGATTGCCCATTTTTAATTCCAGGGTTTCTCTGAATTTGAAAGTTATCACTCGGTAGGTTTCCATACCAAGGCTCAATCCAATTAAGTCCGTAGCGTCTACCAATTTCGCCATATCCCCCTTTTTCTTTGTGATTAGGATCTCATTATGATAACGTTTTACTTTTTCTTTCATTTCTATTATGATGGGCCTATTGAATTTATTAATTCAATATACAATATTGATCGATACATATCACATATATACTATATATAGTATACTTATTACTACTATATTAATAATATAATATAAATAATATAAATATATATTATTATGACGCCTATATTATAATTATAATTTTACTATTATATATATATTTTATTATTATATATATAATATATTTTATTTTACCATATTTATATAGTTTTTAGCGTGCAATTTTGAATACTTGAACGGTCGATTCTTTTGTTTTCGTCTTAGCTCTTATCTTTCCGAACTAAAAATAACTAAAAGGAAATTTACTAAATATTAAATATTTAATTAAACAATTTAATAGCCATAACGAATCTAATGGCTATAACTAATAATTCCTTTTTTTATTTTATAATTTTATAAAAAAAAATAAAAATGAAATTATTTCAAATATTAATATTATAATGTATCTAATATGTATTAATTATATTATACATTAATTATACAAATTATACATTAGTATATATAGAATCTTATAGAATAAGATTCTAATTAAATTAGAAAGAAGGTTCTAGTAATTTACTTGCTAATTTAATTATATTATTAAATATAAATTAGTTTATGTCAATTATGTAATAAGTAATCAAATTAATAGTTTATTTTAATAGTAATAAAAAATTAAATTTTATTACTAAAAGAAATATAATTTAGATTTATAAAATAGAATAGTAAAAAAAAAGAATTTTGAATTCAAAAAAAATCTTACTATCTAATTAACTAATTAAGATAATAAAGATATTGATTATTGATAATCATATATTTGGTATGATAAATAGATCGAAATTATATATTATATATTGCTATATTAATATATTAATTAATATGTTCTCTAATATTCAAATATCCAATATTTATTTGAAATTCTATATATATAAAATATATTCATATTAGAAGAGTTAAGAATGAACAGTTAATAGCTAAGATTCCAGTAGTTTACTAAATTCCTATGTGTGTAGAATTTATGTTCTGCGAGCCCGCTTAGCTCAGAGGTTAGAGCATCGCATTTGTAATGCGATGGTCATCGGTTCGACTCCGATAGCTGGCTTTTCTCCATATGTTTGATTTTTCTTTTTTCCATAGTTGATAATGTGAAATCAAAGAAATTGAAAAGGCTTCTTCCCCTTTTCCCAAAGGGCTCCCATCTATTATCTCATAAGAACTTCCAATTATTAAAAAAAAATTGGAGGGGTTTGATCTATATAGACCAATTAAGAAAAGAACCCTTAATTCTTTTTTATATTCTTAATATTTATATTTTATTATATTATTTAATATTTTTTAGTATTTAATAGTTTTATATTAATTATTTAAGATTTTAAATTTATACTATACTATAAATTATATATAATATATTAAGGCCGGGATATTGATACAATTCATCTAATTATTCTTTCGAATTCTTCTTTGTAGTACAATACTTCAATTAATTTCGATTCATTTATTATTTAATTTCAAATTTATATTCTATTTTTTATTTTTCTATTTTATTTATCATTTAGTTTAGTTTAATTTCATTTAGGTTTATGCAACTTCATAAGGAGTCTTTATGTCGCGTTACAGAGGGCCTCGTTTCAAAAAAATACGTCGTCTGGGGGCTTTACCGGGACTAACTACTAAAAAGCCTATAGCCGGAAACGATCTTAGAAACCAATTACGCCCCGGAAAAAAATCTCAATATCGTATTCGTTTAGAAGAAAAACAAAAATTGCGCTTTCATTATGGTCTTACAGAACAACAATTACTTAAATACGTTCATATTGCCGGAAAAGCAAAGGGGTCAACAGGTCAAGTTTTACTACAATTACTTGAAATGCGATTGGATAACATCCTTTTTCGATTAGGTATGGCTTTGACTATGCCTCAAGCCCGCCAATTGGTTAACCATAGACATATTTTAGTTAATGGTGATATAGTAGATATACCAAGTTATCGATGCAAACCCCGAGATATTATTACAGTGAGAGATGAACAAAAATCTAAGTCTTTGGTTCAAAATTATCTTGATTCATCCTCCCGTGAGGAATTGCCAAAACATTTGAGTCTTCACCCATTCCAATATAAAGGATCGGTCAATCAAATACTAGATAGTAAATGGGTCGGTTTGAAAATAAATGAATTGCTAGTTGTAGAATATTATTCTCGTCAGACTTAAACCTAACTAAAAAAAGAAGGATTAGGACAATTTTGCCCTCCCTTTCACCCCATATAAAGAGACTCGAGGTAAGGGAGTTTATCTGGGTATTTTTTTCCCATTCGTGTATCATAGATTGATAGGGAGATCTTCATTCCTTGTCCATTCTTTCTAGTATTTTACATACCACAGAAATTGGGATTAGGAATAGCGAAAACATATCAACGAAAGTCCTAACTGTTGGAATAATGTTGTCCATTGTTATGATATATTATATTGTGGTCAATAACATTGGTGAATTAAGTGGAGGGTACGGAAAGAGAGGGATTCGAACCCCCGGTAAACAAAAGCCTACATAGCAGTTCCAATGCTACGCCTTGAACCACTCGGCCATCTCTCCTACATAATGATAAAGTTTCATAAACCGAGTGAATAGTGATTCATATTAGGTTTTTGGATAAGTGCGTACACGCTATTTTAACTATAAAAATAGAAAAACTTTGCCAAACCCTTACGCGAGGCTGGGGGATAAAGATAATTTTCTGGGACAAACTGTTAAAAACAATAAATAAAGGTATCTATTCATGTTTACGAAGATGGCACTCCCTATTTTTTTTTTTCGAATCTTTATACCGGATTAAATCACTTAATTGGAACAACTCTCACCGATTGATCTATTTTTTTAGACTATCTTTAATGGCTACCCTTAGATCATGATTCTATTTAGTTTAGACTATTATTCTATTTTCATAAAAATTCTAAAATTTCTTTCCTATTTTAGATCTTTCAACAAGAACCCCTTATCCCATAGATTTATTCCAACTTCATGAAACACCCCTCGGAAGTTTTATATTTGATTGTATAGCGTATACCCGTTATATACACAACACAAAACGGACGGTTATTCTATTTTCATCCATCATAGAGCGATTTTTTTATTCTTTTTCTCAAAATCATAATTTAATCAAAACGTCTCGAATTATCCTACAGACTCGAATTATCCTACAGATTAGGATAAATTCGTTGATTCTTCAACTTTGATGAAATCGGAATATTTTCCTATATTCTTAATACTACTAGATTTACATTTGGATGAAATCTAACCGCCTTCAAATATTTATTAGTTTTTATCGATTCCTGTAAAAAAGAAACAATTTGAGTAGAAGTTTAATTTTAATGAGTCTGTTTTTATGTTATTTCGTACTGTAAAATTCTGTTGGTTGTGGGATTATTTTCCCACGAAGGTTATTAAAAGAAATTATAGAATGAATTTCTGCCTATGTCTAGATCTCGAATAAATGGAAATTTTATTGATAAGACCTTTTCAATTGTAGCCAATATCTTATTACGAATAATTCCGACAACTTCGGGCGAGAAAGAGGCATTCGCTTATTACAGAGATGGTGCGATTTGATTATTTTCTTTTTTATTTAGTTATTTATATTTTTTACCGCTCTTAGTATTCTTAGGAGAAAGGCGCATTATTATTCGGGATATAAAGAAAAAAATTATTGAAATAAATCTACGCTTGTTGAAGGTGAAGTTTGTAAATAAAACAAACCCTTCTGTCGTGTATCCCCGATTAATGCAACCTCAAATGCTTCAATTGTCGTGTCGATTATAGAGTATTGAGCGAAAGGTTACACTACACCCCTATGGTTGTGTTAGGTCAAACCTACTCCACTAGTACCAATAGGAGGCATAGAGGAAAAGGCACTACTCCTCGGAATCAACAACACGAAAACTTTGTTATAAATTATCCCTTTTCCTTATCAGGATCAGGACTAACAAGAATGGTTGGGACAACAAACATCCATCTCGTTCGTGCTTTGGATACCCGTATAACCATCGAAGACTGTTGAAGTGACTAATTCCTGAAAATTAAGGGGCGTTTAAGACAAAGAAATTGTTGGAGTCACCCGTTTTTTATCTAGTACCAACATACTTGATGTTAAGTAAAGATCTTTTACAAGAGGGTTGGTTAGAGATTTCTTGTAAAAACACCAGCCCCACTCAGTTTATAATGAGAATTTTTTAATCTTTTTTTATTCCATGTATCAGTCTCATTATGTACATAAAGGAGGAGCCGTATGAGATGAAAATCTCATGTACGGTTCTGAAACGGAGATTTTTTGAATCGAATCACGACCGTAACGGATGTCGGCTCAATCCGAAGGAAATTATGCAGAAGCTTTACAGAATTATTATGAAGCTATGCGACTAGAAATTGATCCCTATGATCGAAGTTATATACTCTACAACATAGGACTTATCCACACAAGAAACGGAGAACATACGAAAGCTTTGGAATATTATTTTCGTGCACTAGAGCGAAACCCATTCTTACCACAAGCCTTTAATAATATGGCCGTGATCTGTCATTACGTGCGACTATCTCCACTATAGAAATAAAAAAGTAAAAAAAGAGCAAATTTCTTAATAAATACTAGAAAAAAAATAGGCTTTCTACATATGTATCGTCCAAAACAACGATTTTTATCAGCTGTAGCAAAGAAATAAACTTCATAAAATTTGAAGTTATGAATATGAAGAAATAGGTATGCCTCAATACTTTATTCGATGGATAAAGGATCTAATTGATAGAGGAAGCACCGTAAAGATCAATTCGATAGGTTTTGGGCCGATACAATAAGAACTGCTTATTTATGTCATGATATGAAATAAAAGTTAGGAATCAACTTATGTAATAGAGTTGATCCCCTAAGGTATTGAGCAGCGGTGTAGGATCAGATCCCAAAGATAGTAAGCCTTTTCCTTCTTATAAAGTAATTGTAAAGGAAAATCTTTTTCAAGGATTCTATAAATAAATATAATAATTTATATATTAAAATTAAACCGAGATAGTTACCTTTATTAGAAAACTCTAATGATAGTTGATAGTGGAAAAGTCTCTGCTTTATGAAGGTGGGAAAAAAGATAAAACTGATTAAATTAGTAAGCAAAATTCAAGTTTTAAACTCATAACCTCTTTTTCTTTTGGTTAACGCGAGAGAAAAAATGGGATAGATCCATGAGAAATCTCAATGGTATATTAAAAAAAAAAAGGACACCAAAAGAACTTGACCGCTGAGCCGTATGAGGTCGGAAACTCTCAAGTACGGTTCTAAGGGAAGGAATTTACCCCCCTATTCCGACCGGGGAGAACAGGCCATTCGACACGGAGATTCTGAAATTGCGGAGGCTTGGTTTGATCAAGCTGCCGAATATTGGAAACAAGCTCTAGCGCTTACTCCGGGTAATTATATTGAAGCGCAGAATTGGTTGAAGATCACAAGGCGTTTCGAATAAGAACACTTTTTTAGTTTATTCTAATTTAGTTTATTCTAAATTATTAATTACTTTAATTACTATATATTATTTAGTATTATTTAGTTTAAGTTTCTAATTTTTTATATTTGTTATAATTAAATATAGTTAATTGTTTGTTGTATCTATCAGTCAAATAAAAGGATCCTTTACTCTAGGAAGAACCAATCACAAAATTTCATTATATCCCTTCTAAAATCGTTCTCTTTCATCTGGTATTTCGTAGGGATAAACGATATTCAGATAAAATATAGAATAGATTTTTCTTTTCGGCTATTAAAAGGACCTTCAAATGACTAAATAAAACTACTAGGGCGTCTCTTAGAAATGACTAATGACTGTTCCGCTGGAATAGAGTAATTGTTATATGTTCTACATAAGACATAAAGTAACTCCCTTTAGGAACTTCGAATTGCGATATGAATACACTAGGTTACCAAAAAAGAAATTGGCATCCATTCAAAACCCAGAAAAGTTTTATAAGATTAAAAAATAAAAAAGGTCCGTTAAGCGCCTCACGGATATGTCATAATAGATCCGAACACTTGCCCCGGATCGATTTCGAGATCATAATTGCTCTAGTGAATAACTAAAGAAAATAGATAGATGGGAGATAGAAGATAAAAAACTAAGGCTAAATATCTCTCATAGGTTCACTAATTACTTAACTATTGGCGGGTCTCTTTGTATGTGTTGTCCGGAAAGAGGAGGACTCAATGATTATTCGTTCGCCGGAACCAGAAGTGA